AATAATAAGCCTTTATTTGATATTTGATTTATCTTTAGGTCCAATTATAGAAGAAAAAATTCTTTCATTCTTTTTTTTGTCTGTTAACTCAAAACAAAAAAAAAAAGAATTCTATAAGGTTGAATAAAAATTACATTAATCATTTGATTCGATATAATTGCTATGCTTAGTGTGTGATTCGTTGGTTTTTTTAGGGTTATAGTCAAAAAAAAAAGACCAGCCCATAGTATGAACTAATAACCAACTCATCGTTTCGCATTATCTGGATAATAAAGAACCAGTCGAGATATGATATATTGGTCATATCATTGTAGCAACTGAAATGTTTTTTATAAAAAAAACCAATTTGATTATGAGTTGTGAAAAAATAACAATATAAAGTAAAGTATGTGGATAAATGGAACGGTGAGAGAAAGAGAGAAAAAAAATAAAAAATTAATGATATAGAATATAGAATTCCTAATATGTAAGGTCAATAATTCATCTCATAAAGCATTAATACTAATTGATCCCTAATTAAACAAAATTGTTCTATAACAATAAAAAAATAAAGAGCCCCGAGTCAATAAAGACTAAGAGGATTGACTCAAGAACAAATTTAATATAAGGGCTCCGTTGTAGAAGTTAGACCTAACCATTAATCGCGAAGCGATGAGAACGACAGAACCCGTGATTGCATAAGATTCTATTGAAAACGAATCCTAATGATTCATTGGGTAGGATGGCGGAACGAACTAGGACCCAATTCATTTATTATGAAAAGTCATGTCATGAACTAATCCTATAAAACTGAATATAATATTAAATAGAGTAAATATTCGCCCGCGAAAATTTTTATTTTTCGGATTTAAAAATTGCAGTCGATCCAATATGCTAATAAAAGGAAAAACAAAATAAAGATTCGTTAAACCTTATAATTATAATAAAACGAATTTTATATAAATCTAAATCGAATGAATTTTTAGTTATATCTCAAAAAAAGGATAGACAAATTTCTAATAGATTTTCAAATACTCTTTTGATTTAATATATTTTATTTTTTTTTTCAATATATTATTTATTAAATAGAAAATAGATAATAAATAGATAAATATTATCTTAGAATCCTTTCATTCGCGAGGAGCTGGATGAGACGAAACTATCATGTCCAGTTCTGTAGTAGAGATGGAAGTAATAAATAACCATCAACTATAACCCCAAAAGAACCCGATTCCGTAAACACCATAGAGGAAGAATGAAAGGAATATCTTATCGAGGTAATTGTATTTGCTTCGGTAGATATGCCCTTCAAGCGCTTGAACCCGCTTGGATTACATCTAGACAAATAGAAGCAGGACGAAGAGGAATGACAAGAAATGCACGCCGCGGCGGAAAAATATGGGTACGCATATTTCCAGACAAACCAGTTACAGTAAGACCTACAGAAACACGTATGGGTTCAGGAAAAGGATCTCCCGAATATTGGGTAGCTGTCGTTAAACCAGGGAGAATACTTTATGAAATGAGCGGAGTACCAGAAAATATAGCCAGAAAGGCTATTTCAATAGCGGCATCAAAAATGCCTATACGAACTCAATTCATTATTTCAGGATAGGAATGTAGAACCAAAAGAAAGAGGTTTTTCGGACGAAAAAAAACAATTGCAGGTTTCTTTTTTTCTTTTGAAAAAACAATATTTCTTTTTTTTTTACGTCGCCTTTTGCATTGTTTGCATTGAAAGAACAGATAAAAATGATATGATTCAACCTCAAACCCATTTGAATGTAGCGGATAACAGCGGAGCCAGAAAATTGATGTGTATTCGAATTATAGGAGCCAGTAATCGACGATATGCTCAAATTGGTGACGTTGTTGTTGCTGTAATCAAGGAAGCAATACCAAATACGCCACTAGAAAGATCAGAAGTGATCAGAGCCGTAATTGTACGTACTTGTAAAGAACTCAAACGCAACAATGGTATGATAATACGATATGATGACAATGCTGCGGTTGTTATTGATCAAGAAGGTAATCCAAAAGGAACTCGAATTTTTGGGGCAATTGCCCGGGAATTAAGACAGTTAAATTTCACTAAAATAGTTTCATTAGCACCTGAAGTATTATAAGATGAGGCCATAATACAGTTTTACTGTTTATATTATAGTATTTGTTTATATTATAGTATTTGAATGAACTTGATTAATTAGTATTAGTAGATTGGTTGTGTCGCACGTATATGCCCTTAATAATTCAGAAATAATTCCAAAAGAGCATGTTGATTATATCAAAATTCGGGGACAACAAAAATCTTAGTTTATTATGAGTAAAGACACTATTGCTAACCTACTAACCTATATACGAAATGCTGACATGAATAAAAAAAGAACAGTTCGAATACCATATACTAACATCACTGAAAGCATTGTTAAAATCCTTTTACGAGAAGGTTTTATTGAAAAGACGAGGAAACATCAGGAAAGCAACAAATATTTTTTAGTTTTAACCCTACGACATAGAAGAAATAGGAAAGGGCCAGATAGAACTATTTTAAATTTAAAGCGGATCAGTCGACCTGGTCTACGAATCTATTCTAACTATCAACGAATCCCGAAAATTTTAGGCGGGATGGGGATTGTAATTCTTTCTACTTCTCAGGGTATAATGGCAGACAGAGAGGCTCGACTAGAAGGAATCGGTGGAGAAATTTTGTGCTATATATGGTAGGTAATCTTTATGATATCCGAATTATATACAGAACTTTCATATTTGTGAAACAAGAGTAAAAGGTGGGTTTCTACTATTTTGTCCCCCACATTAGTTGATACCTCAAGCGAAAGAACAAAAATAGGTTCATTTCGGTTTAATTTCTGAATCACTTCCCAACGCTATACTCTTGGTTTGGTTCGGTTAGATAATGAAAATCTGACTCTACATTATGTTTCAAAAAGGATTCGACATAATTTTTTTATACATCTACTACCAGTAAATAGAGTCAAAATTGAGTAAAGTCATTATGATTCAACCGGGGGACGTATAATTTATCGACTCTGAAACAAAGATTAGAATGATTAGTGATTATGAGGTTTTCTCAATTTCAACATTCATTTCATGGAGATCGAATACAATTCGAAATTAAAATTAAAAATTTCAAGAAACTTATTTTCTTCCAATAAAATAAAGAGATTCAGAATTAAGTTAAGGAATAACAAATATGAAAATAAGAGCCTCCGTCCGTAAAATTTGTGAAAAATGTCGACTGATCCGTAGGCGAGGTCGAATTATAGTAATTTGTTTCAACCCCAGACATAAACAAAGACAAGGATAATTTTTAGAAAAAAAAAGGGGAGTCTCTATAAATCTAAAGTACCCCACCGTCCAAATAAATAAAAAAAAAAAAAACAAAGGATCCGTTTTGACATGAAATGGATATATCCATATATCTCTGACTTAAATTTATGAGATGATAAAAAATGGCAAAACCTATACCAAGAATTGGTTCACATAAGAATAGACATATGGGTTCACGTAAAAATACGCGTAGAATACCAAAGGGAGTTATTCATGTTCAAGCAAGTTTCAACAATACTATTGTAACTGTTACAGATGTACGTGGGCGGGTAATTTCGTGGTCCTCCGCCGGTACTTGTGGATTCAAGGGTACAAGAAGAGGGACACCGTTTGCGGCTCAAACCGCAGCAGGAAACGCAATTCGAACAGTAGTAGATCAAGGTATGCAACGAGCAGAAGTCATGATAAAAGGCCCGGGTCTCGGAAGAGATGCGGCATTAAGGGCTATTCGTAGAAGTGGTATACTATTAAGTTTCATACGAGATGTAACTCCTATGCCACATAACGGCTGCAGGTCCCCTAAAAAAAGGCGTGTATAAAAATAAACATTGAAGATATTTCAAGAGAAATAAATAATTCAATGATTTGATCAAATAAAATTACTATGGTTCAAGAGAAAATAATAGTATCTACTCGGCCACTACAGTGGAAGTGTGTGGAATCAAGAGCAGACAGTAAGCGTCTTTATTATGGACGCTTTCTTCTGACTCCACTTATGAGAGGACAAGCTGATACAATAGGCATTGCGATGCGAAGAGCTTTACTTGGAGAAATAGAAGGTACATGTATCACACGCGCAAAATCCGAGAAAATACCACATGAATATTCTACCATAGTGGGTATTCAAGAATCCGTACATGAAATTTTACTGAATTTGAAAGAAATTGTATTGAGAAGCAATCTGTATGGAACCCGTGATGCGTCCATTTGTGTCAAGGGTCCTGGATATGTAACTGCACACGATATCATCTTACCACCTTCCGTGGAAATCGTTGATAAGACACAGCATATAGCTAACTTAACAGAGCCAATTACTTTGTGTATTGAATTACAAATCGAGAGGAATCGCGGATATCGTATAAAAACACCAAATAATTTTCAAAGCGAAAGTTATCCTATAGATGCTGTATTCATGCCTGTTCGAAATGCAAATCATAGTATTCATTCTTATGTGAATGGAAATGAAAAACAAGAAATACTTTTTCTCGAAATATGGACAAATGGGAGTTTAACTCCTAAAGAAGCACTTCATGAGGCCTCCCGAAATTTGATTGATTTATTTATTCCCTTTTTACATGCAGAAGAAGAAAACTTCCATTTAGAAAACAATGAACCCAAAGGATATTTGCCCCTTTTTCATTTTCATGGTAGATTGGCTAAACCAAGGAAAACGAAAAAAGAAATAGCATTGAAATTTATTTTTATTGACCAATCAGAATTGCCCCCCAGGGTATATAATTGCCTCAAAAAGACTAATATCAATACATTATTAGACCTTTTGAATAACAGTCAAGAAGACCTTATGAAAATTAAAGATTTTCGCAGAGAAGATGTAAAACATATAGTGGACATTCTAGAAATATAAAACCTTTTCACATAAATTTTAATTAGTTTTGAATGGTTAACACAATCCATATACACAGACTCGGAATATATCCAAAATTTAACTGACT